ATCTCGCAACGATGATTTTTCTCAACTAATCATAAAGACATTGGTACCCTATATTTTATCTTCGGAGCCTGAGCTGGCATAGTGGGAACTTCCTTGAGACTTATTATCCGAGCTGAACTGGGGCAACCCGGCAGCTTAATTGGAGATGACCAAATCTACAACGTAGTAGTTACTGCCCACGCTTTTGTAATAATTTTTTTTATAGTAATGCCAATTATAATTGGCGGATTCGGGAATTGACTAGTCCCCCTAATGCTAGGGGCTCCAGATATGGCCTTCCCTCGAATAAATAACATGAGATTTTGATTACTACCTCCTTCCCTCACACTTCTTCTGGCCAGAGGCATGGTAGAAAGAGGGGTAGGAACAGGATGAACAGTTTATCCTCCCCTTTCAGCAGCGGTAGCTCACGCCGGAGCCTCCGTGGATCTTGGTATTTTCTCGCTCCACTTAGCGGGAGTTTCTTCAATCTTAGGCGCTGTTAATTTTATAACTACAGTTATTAACATACGATCAACTGGAATAACAATAGACCGAATACCCCTATTCGTATGATCAGTTTTTATTACTGCTATCTTGCTATTGCTCTCTCTCCCAGTTCTAGCAGGAGCTATTACAATACTTCTCACAGACCGAAACTTAAATACTTCCTTCTTCGATCCTTCTGGAGGAGGGGATCCAGTCCTTTACCAACATCTTTTTTGATTCTTTGGTCACCCTGAAGTTTACATTCTAATTTTACCCGCTTTCGGAATAATTTCTCACATTGTTAGCCAAGAATCTGGCAAAAAAGAATCATTTGGGGCTCTGGGCATGATCTATGCAATATTAGCTATTGGAGTCCTAGGCTTTGTAGTTTGAGCTCACCACATATTTACGGTTGGGATAGACGTTGATACCCGCGCTTACTTTACTTCTGCCACCATAATTATTGCCGTTCCTACAGGAATTAAGGTTTTCAGGTGATTAGGCACTCTTCACGGAGCTCAGATAAAACTAACTCCTTCTCTTCTATGAGCTTTAGGCTTTATTTTCCTCTTTACCGTAGGAGGCTTGACAGGAATTGTTTTAGCAAATTCTTCGATTGACATTATTTTACATGACACTTATTACGTAGTAGCTCACTTTCACTATGTACTATCGATAGGAGCAGTATTCGGAATCTTTGCAGGGATCGCTCATTGATTCCCGCTATTTACAGGAGTCTCACTGAACCCTAAGTGGCTAAAAATTCATTTCACCAGAATATTCATTGGAGTTAATGTCACATTTTTCCCTCAACATTTCCTTGGCTTAAACGGCATGCCTCGTCGGTACTCAGACTACCCAGACGCTTACATAACATGAAACGTTGTGTCCTCAATTGGATCAACTGTTTCTCTCATCGCCGTTCTAGGATTTGTAATTATTGTATGAGAGGCCTTGGCAACATCTCGCCCTATCATATTTTCACCATTTTTACCAACTTCGATTGAATGATTCCATAGCTATCCTCCTGCTGATCACAGCTATATAGAAATCCCGCTAGTTACTGCCTACTAAAATGGCAGACAGATGCCCAGGACTTAAGCTCCTGTCAGGAAGGACTCCCTTCTTTTAGAATCTAATGGCAACATGAAGACACTTAGGATTCCAGGACAGTGCGTCCCCCTTAATAGAACAGCTAATCTTTTTCCATGATCATGCAATAGTAGTGCTAGTCATAATTACTACCTTCGTAGGATACATAATGGCTTCTTTATTTTTCAATCTGTTAACTAACCGGTTCCTTTTAGAAAATCAAACTATTGAAGTAATTTGAACTATTCTTCCCGCCATTATCCTAATTTTTATCGCTCTACCTTCCTTGCGACTTTTATACCTTCTGGACGAAGTAAACTCTCCCAGGGTTACACTAAAGGCTATCGGCCACCAGTGATACTGAAGATATGAATACTCAGATTTTTTACAAGTAGAATTTGACTCCTACATAGTCCCTTCTACAGATTTAGATTCATTTAGCCACCGACTCTTAGAAGTCGACAATCGAACCGTTGTTCCTATAGATACCCAAATCCGAGTCTTAGTAACAGCAGCAGATGTAATTCACTCATGAACAGTTCCCGCTTTAGGCATCAAGGCTGACGCTATCCCAGGCCGCTTAAACCAAATTAGATTTACCATCAATCGACCAGGCCTATTTTACGGGCAGTGCTCCGAGATCTGCGGGGCTAACCATAGATTTATACCTATTGTGGTAGAGGCAGTCTCAGTCGACTCATTTCTAGCCTGAATCTCTTCTTCAAGGGAAGACTCACCCGATGACTGAAAAAGTGCTGGTCTTTTAAACCTGTCATGGTACCCGTTACCTCGGGTGGAAAAAATTAGTTAATTTATAATATAAGTTTGTCAAGCTTAAGTTGTCTTATGGACATTTTTTAATGCCGCAAATAAGCCCTTTATTATGGTTAAATTTATTTATTATATTTCTCGTTAGATTAGTGTGTTTTATTGTTATAAATTATTTTATCTGCCCGGCAGATAAAATTGCTCAGCCTTCCATTGATAAAAAAACTTCAGAAAAACCTTGAAAATGATAACTAGACTATTTGCCGTTTTCGAACCTTCCTCAAGAATTTTCTCTCTGCCCCTTAACTGACTTTCAACTTTTATTGGCCTATTATTTCTTCCTCTTATATACTGGGTATCTCCCTCTCGTTGATTAATAGTATGGTCCAATTTAATAACTATTCTTCACAAAGAACTTAAAGCGCTTTTAACCCAAAGTCACGTTGGGGTCACATTGATCTTTGTCTCTATCTTTAGACTAATTGTTTTCAACAATTCTTTAGGCTTATTGCCCTATATTTTCACCAGATCTAGGCATATGGCCATGACCTTGTCACTGTCTCTTCCACTTTGAATTACATTAATAGTGTTTGGATGATTTAAACACACTCAACACATATTTGCTCACCTTGTTCCACAGAGAACTCCCAGAGCTTTGATACCATTTATAGTAATTATTGAGACTATCAGAAATGTCATCCGACCTGGAACTTTAGCCGTTCGTCTTGCCGCTAACATAATCGCTGGACACCTCTTGTTAACACTCCTTAGTCAAACGGGGCCTAGAATTGCATCTAATGCCATTCTAGTTATTTTAATTTCTTCCCAAATTTTATTGTTTTTGCTAGAATCTGCTGTTGCAGTTATTCAATCTTATGTGTTTACAGTCCTGAGAACTCTCTACACAGGAGAAATTAACTAATGTCACTATCTCACGGATTCCACGCTTACCACCTAGTAAACGCCAGCCCATGGCCTCTAACCGGATCCATTAGAGCTATAATACTCACTACCGGATTAGTAAAATGGTTCCACGAATTCAATATCAATCTCTTATTACTGGGGATTGTTGCAACTTTATTAACTATAATTCAGTGATGACGAGACGTAACTCGCGAAGCAACCTACCAAGGGCTTCATACTTCTGTAGTCAGCGCAGGCCTACGTTGAGGAATAATTTTATTTATTGTCTCAGAAGTATTATTTTTTTTCTCGTTTTTTTGAGCATTTTTCCATAGAAGGCTCTCTCCATCCGCAGAAATTGGAGCCTCTTGGCCCCCCTCTGGTATCGTACCTTTCAATCCCTTTCAAATTCCTCTGCTCAATACTACTATCCTTCTTTCCTCTGGAGCAACAGTAACTTGAGCACATCACTCCCTTATTGAATCTAATCACTCTCAAGCATTTCAAAGGCTTCTTTTAACGATTTTGCTAGGTGTTTACTTTTCGGCCCTTCAAGCATTAGAATATTTTGAAGCCCCATTTACCATTGCAGACTCTGTTTATGGCGCTACTTTTTTTGTAGCCACCGGCTTTCACGGACTTCATGTTATTATTGGTACTTTATTCTTAAGAGTCTGCTTGTATCGTCTTTATATATGCCACTTTTCAGCTAGACATCACTTTGGATTCGAGGCTGCTGCCTGATACTGACACTTTGTAGATGTAGTATGATTGTTTTTGTACTTATGCATCTACTGGTGAGGAGGATAGCCCCTAATCTCTCTAGTATAAAAAGTACATTTGGCTTCCAACCATAAGGTCTAATTTTTTTAGGAGAGAAAATTTTTCTAGTTTCAACAATTATCCTGATTACCTTCATTATTTCTTCAGCAGTTATAATTGTAGCTTCATTAGTATCAAAAAAGACTTGCATTGATCGAGAAAAAAGGTCCCCCTTTGAGTGCGGATTTGATCCCAATGGTTCTGCCCGCATCCCCTTTTCTTTGCGATTTTTCCTAATTGCCGTAATTTTTTTAATTTTTGACGTAGAAATTACTTTGCTGTTGCCCCTTGCTGCTATCATAGATTTTTCTAATATCACTAATTATATCAGAACCGGTTTGCTATTTTTACTGATTCTCTTGTTTGGACTTTATCTTGAATGACACTCAGGAGCTTTAGAGTGGTCTAACTAAGGGTTATAGTCAACTATGACATGTAAGTTGCATTTACAAGGTGTTTTTTAACTGACCTTATCTACGATTAGAAAGCGAATATTTGCTCTTAGTTTCGGCCTAAGCCTTGGTTACTAAAACCTCTAATTAATTTTGATAGAAGCCAAAAAGAGGCTTATCACTGTTAATGATAGAATTGAATTTATTTTCCTATCAAGGAGATACCTGTCATGAAAAAAGCTTCTAACTTATTTTCAAAGCGGTTAAATTCCGTTTATATCTCTTTTTATAGTGTAATATAACACATTACATTTTCGTTGTAATACTGAAGATTCTTAGCTCTTCTAAAAATGTCATCCACAGACTTTATTGTCACATTTGCAGCTTCAATGCAATATTCTAGTTTAAATTATATGAATTAAATTACTATAAAAAGTAAAATAATAGCCCAAACTACTACAGTTTTTAAACAAGTCTTCAGAGCTTTGCTTTGAGAAATTTCTACATAACCTGATCTCTGTCTTCCCATAAAATAAGCACCTTGGCCTCCTAAATGCTCTAGCCATCCTTTATCCAAGCTTTGCTCGATTTTTTTTCCGATACTTAGGCTAAAGTCTGAAACTATTGCCCTAGATAAATAAGGTATAAATCATATAGATCCCATGAAATAGACAGAAGACACCCTCAACAAAGATTTTAAACTATAATTTATATTTATAATATTCAAAGTATATCCAATCAGCCCACCTGCTAAACTAACTATTAAAGTTAATCTTTTCAATCAAGGTCTTAAGCAAATCATGTATCTCTCAGGAAACAACAGTCATGATAAGGCTCTTCCTCCTATAACTGCTCCCAATCTTAATACTATTATAGGACTTGTTATGATAGAAGAGGAATCCCTTACTGCTCTCAACCTCCCGATATTACTCTCCCCAGTCATTCTATAAAAAATTAGACGGAAAGTATAGCAAACTGTCAAGCCAGTAGCCAGTCCGTACAACAAAAAAGCCATTTTATTTACATCTCTTATAAAGGCCATCTCTAAAATTATATCCTTAGAATAAAATCCAGCCATAAAAGGCATTCCACACAAAGCCAAATTAGACAATGTCATACACATTGCTGTTAGGGGCATTCTTTTTACTAACCCTCCCATATGACGGATGTCTTGGTAATCTTTAACGTTATGAATGATAACCCCTGCACACAAAAACAAAAGAGCTTTAAACAAAGCATGAGTCAACAAATGAAAGAAAGCTAAATCCGGCATTCCTAATGCTAAAATTCTCATTATTACCCCTAATTGACTTAGAGTAGATAAAGCAATAATTTTTTTTAAATCATATTCAAAGTTAGCTCCCAATCCAGCCATAAACATAGTCAAACAAGAAATAATCAACAAAAAAGAAGAAACAAAGGACCCTCTCAAAGCCGGACTAAATCGAATCAATAAGTATACCCCTGCCGTGACTAGTGTAGATGAATGAACTAGAGCAGACACAGGGGTAGGAGCTGCTATCGCAGCAGGCAACCAAGCTGAGAACGGAATCTGAGCTCTTTTAGTTATAGCGGCCATCACAACCAGTCCCTTTAACAACAAAGTAAAACTATCGTCTATCCCTCCACAATAAATAATAAAATTTCAGCCACCTAACCTCATTATAAGAGCAATTCTAAATAAAAGAGCAACATCTCCTACCCGATTAGATAGAACAGTTAGCATCCCGGAGTTAGCTGACTTTTCGTTCTGGTAATAAATAACTAAAGCGTAGGAAACCAACCCAAGCCCATCTCATCCCAATAAGATCCTAATCAAATTGGGACTCATAATAACTAACATTATAGACATAACAAACGCCAGAACAAGGTACATAAAACGATTTAAACTTTTATCCCCCTCTATATAACCCCCACTATAGAACAGGACTATAGACGAAATAAGTAACACAAACCTAGAAAAAATCATAGATATTCAGTCAAAGATTAATCTCATAACCAAAGAAGATGAATTAAAAAAGAAAAATTCTCACTCAATTAAATAGCTAATTTGAAAGAAAAGTATGATGAAAGCTCTCAGCCCGCAAATAAACGACCCCAAAGATAAAAAGACTGCCCTAGTTAAGTGTATATAAATTCGTCAAACCACGATTTAAGACAAACTAGCTGTTTCTTTGGTGCCACAAACCAATATTTTGATTAAACTACTCAAATAATTTATAACATTAGCAAGCTCCTTTTCAAAATCAGAACATTCAAAGGCAATCAATGAAGTATCAAAATTAAATACTCCCGCGCTTTCCCTGGCCTGCAAGAAAACAGTAAACTATAGAATAGCCCGTGCTGTCTTAGACTATACATGTAGAGAGTATAGGCAGCGCTAAAGAAAGATAATATACCAATACCTACTATAGCCAGCTTTCTTCATCCGACTAATCTTGTAATTAACTGAATTTCACCCAAAAGATTCAAGGTAGGAGGAGCAGCCATGTTCCCAATCCTCAACAAAAATCACCAAAGTCCTATACTAGGCATAAATCTTAATAATCCCTTTCCAATTAATAGCCTCCGTCTGCCGATTCGCTCATACACTATGTTAGCCAAGCAAAATAACCCTGAGGAACAAAGACCATGACCGACCATTACTACAATAGCCCCGTTCACTCCCCATCAACTGAAAGTAACAAGCCCACATAGTACTAACCCTATATGAGCCACGGAAGAGTAAGCAATCAGAGACTTAATATCAATCTGGCGAAGACACAAAATACTAACAACAGCTCCTCCTAAAATTCCCATACATGCCCACAATCAAACAAATATTTTATTAACAGAACAGAAAAGCGATAGAATTCGGATAATCCCGTATCCCCCAAGTTTTAACAAAATACCGGCCAAAATTATAGACCCCGCTACCGGAGCCTCCACATGGGCCTTAGGAAGTCATAAATGAAAAGCATACATAGGCAATTTAACCACAAAAGCAGTAACGGCTGAAAAATACCATAGAGAATGTACAAATCTTTTACCGCTTACTTCAGAAACAATACCCATCGTTAACCTTCCTCCTTTAATGTAAAGAGAAAGCAAACAAACTAGCAACGGTATAGAAGCTAATAATGTATAAAACAACATATAAACGCCCGCTTGAATACGTTCAGGCTGATACCCCCAACCCAAAATTAAAATCAGAGTGGGAATCAAGCTCCTCTCAAACCTAATATAAAATAACAGATAATTCATTGAACTAAAAGTTATTAACAAAGCCATTATTAAAGATAAATTTACAAACAAAAAACCACTCTTAAAATACCCAGTCTTATTGATCTTTTCCCTAGAACAAATCATTAGAGCCAAAATTCAACTCCTTAACAAAATAAGGACATAGCTCAGATAGTCTATGCCTAAGCCGTAGCCCAACTCAAATAAATAAAAATCGTGCCCACACTTTAATATCAAGATAAAACACATAAAAAATATAAAAACTTGAATTAACTCTCAACTCCCTACAAAATTTATCAAAAACACGTTTAACAATAAAATTTTTAACATTGTAGAACTCTGATGCTATTATAGTAATCATTACCATGAGTGCGAACAATTGATACTAGCAAAGCCAACCCTAACGCACCTTCGCAAGCTACCATTGCTAAAAAGAAAAGAACAAAATAGACCTCTTTCCCACAAAAAGATAAACAGATATTAAGAACAAAAAACACCCCTAATATAATGAATTCCAACCTTAAAAGGGTATTTAAAAGATGTTTACAGTTCATAGTAAATACCCACAGCCCGCAAAATACTATAGTTAAAGGCACAAAAACATTTAAAAAATTAAAAATTATCATTAGTTTCGATAGTTTAACTTAAAACTTCGGTCTTGTAAACCGACAATGAAAAATAATTTCTCAAAGCATCAGGAAAAAAAGTTGACCCTTTCATCTATAATCCCCAAAATTATTATTTTTCTTAAACTATTTCCTGGTATCCTTATATTTTTTTTACCTTTTATTTTCTTTTTGTCAATTTTATTTACACGCCTAACCCATCCTCTCTCTGTTGGCATCATTCTTCTTATCCAAGTTACTTTAGTAGCCTTAGCGTCCGGGTTGTCATCAAGATCTTTTTGATTTTCATATATTCTATTCTTAATTTTTTTGGGGGGGATGCTAGTATTATTTATTTACGTGGCTTCACTTGCATCCAATGAAATCTTTAAAGTATCTCCTCTTTCGGTTATTGCAAACTTAACTCTAATATTTCTCCTTTCAACAACCATGACCTTAATTGATCCCCTTTTGAGTCCAGCCGCTACCCCTATTCAACATCACTTTTTAGAGATAAAAGACCAGATGGACCTCTCCAGAATGTCAACTCATGCTTTATATAATTTCCCGACTATAACATTAACTCTTTTTGTAGTATTCTATTTACTGCTAACTCTCATCGTAGTGGTCAGAGTAACCTCAGTCTCGTTTGGCCCTTTACGAACTTCAAAATAATGACAACAACTCCAATACGTAAAACTCACCCTCTTTTTAAAATTATAAACGGAGCTCTAGTCGATATGCCAATTCCTGCTAATATTTCAGTATTTTGGAATTTTGGCTCTCTATTGGGACTTTGCCTTATTCTTCAAATCGTAACAGGTCTATTTTTGGCTATACATTACACTGCTCACATTGATTTAGCATTTTCTAGGGTAGCTCACATTTGCCGAGACGTTAACTACGGATGATTCCTACGAACTTTACACGCCAATGGGGCTTCCTTCTTTTTCATCTGTTTATATATGCACGCAGGCCGAGGCATGTACTACGGATCTTACACCTATATGCACGTATGACTGGTAGGTGTTATAATTCTATTTATAGTAATGGCTACAGCTTTTTTAGGATACGTTTTACCTTGAGGTCAAATATCATTCTGAGGGGCTACAGTCATTACAAACTTATTTTCAGCGATTCCTTACGTAGGAACAAGTCTTGTCCAGTGGATTTGAGGAGGTTTCGCGGTAGATAATCCCACTCTAACTCGATTCTTCGCTTTCCACTTTCTTCTTCCATTTATTGTTTCAGCCAGCTCAGCAGTTCACATTTTGTTCTTACACCAAACTGGATCTAACAACCCTTTAGGCATCTCTAGGGAGCCGGACAAAGTTCCTTTCCACCCATACTTTTCATTTAAAGATATCGTCGGATTCATAGTTATTTTAACTACTCTTATCGTTCTAACTTTATTAAATCCTTATCTTCTGGGAGACCCCGACAATTTTATTCCCGCTAACCCCATGTCCACTCCTCCTCACATTCAGCCAGAATGATATTTTTTATTTGCGTATGCTATCTTACGGTCTATTCCTAACAAACTAGGAGGAGTAATCGCCCTAGCAGCTTCTGTTGCCATCCTCATAATTTTACCATTCACACATTTTTCGAAATTTCGAAGGTTAACTTTCTATCCTCTTAATCAAATTTTATTTTGAGCCCTTGTTTCGATTTTAATTTTACTCACTTGAATTGGTGCCCGACCGGTAGAAGATCCTTACATTATCACAGGACAAATTTTAACATGTCTTTATTTTCTCTATTACGTAATTAATCCAATAATTATAGTACTATGAGATCATTTATTAAACTGGGCAATTAGTTTATAGAAAACAAATGTTTTGAAAACATTAAAAAAGAAGATACTCTTATTGCCTGCTGTAGTTTAATGTGCTATATTAATTATAGACTAACTAACAAATACACAAAAACAAAGGACCTTCACTCCCATATAAAAAATTAAATAATTTAACGAGACAGGCAAAAACCTTTTTCAAGCTAAATTTATTAACTTATCATATCGCAAACGAGGCAACGTTCCCCGTACTCAGATAAAAACAAAAGCCATTCCCACTAACTTGAAGTAGAACAATAAACTAAAGACATTTCCGCCTAAAAATATAATGGCAAATAATGTTCTCATAAAAAGAATCCTAGCATACTCGGCTATAAAAATCAAAGCAAACCCTCCTCTCCTATACTCAGTATTGAACCCTGAAACTAGTTCTGACTCTCCTTCAGCAAAGTCAAAAGGAGTTCGGTTTGTTTCTGCTAAACAAGAAGCAAACCAAATCCACCTTAGAGGAAGAGTGAACCATAGCAGTCACACTTTTTCTTGATACAAATTAAACAAATCGAACCTAAACCCCCCTACTAAAAATAGGAATCTCAATAAAATTAAAGCTAACCTCACCTCATAAGACACAGTTTGAGCCACCGCTCGAAGCCTACCAAGAAGTGAATACTTTCTATTAGAAGACCAACCCCTTCTCATAGTTGTATACACCCCCAACCTTAAACAGCACAAGAAAAACAATACCCCTATCTCAAAATTTATCAGACCAGTTTCATAAGGTAATACTGACCAAACAATCAAAGAAATAAAAAGGCTAAATACAGGAGACATATAGTACACAAAAAAATTGGATAAAGTAGGAAGGGTTTGCTCTTTCCTAAACAATTTTACAGCATCAGAAAACGGCTGTAACATGCCCCTCACCCCTACTTTATTAGGTCCCTTTCGAATCTGAATGTAGCCTAAAATTTTTCGCTCTAACAAAGTCACAAAAGCCACACCAACCAAGACACAAATAATAAGCACTAAATAATTGACAGTTATAACTAAAAACTCCACCAACAAATCTGTAGACTTGCTTTCTACTTATAGACCTTAAATTCTATTTAGTTAGATCCTAAATCTAATGCATACATTCTGCCAAAGTAGTATTTTGATTCAATAATAAAGTAAACTTTTACAGCTTTTCAATCCTTTCGTACTAAAAAAGCTTTTTAATTATTAGGAGATAGAAACCGACCTGGCTTACGCCGGTCTGAACTCAAATCATGTAAAGATTTAAAGGTCGAACAGACCTCCTCCCACAGCGCCTGCACCATAAAGGATCTTTAATTCAACATCGAGGTCGCAAGCCCCACCTTCGATAAGGACTCTCAGATGAGATTACGCTGTTATCCCTAAAGTAACTTAATCTATAATCCATACTAAAGGATCACTTATCAACAACTTAACTATAATTAACTATACGTTTAAAGCAGTTATTTATTTATACTCCTGTCGCCCCAACAAAACACTAAAAACAATAACACGGAATTATTAGCAGTAATCTTCAATGTTATTGTCTCCAGAGTAAAGATTTATAGGGTCTTATCGTCCCCCTAAATTATTTGAGCCTTTTCACTCAAATGTTAAATTCAAAATTTATACAAGAGACAGTTTGTTTTTCGTTCATCCATTCATACCAGTCCTCAATTAAAGAACAAATCATTATGCTACCTTCGCACGGTCACTATACCGCGGCCCTTTAGCTTAACGCCAGTGGGCAGGATAGACCCTATAAGAATCTCACAGGGACATGTTTTTGATAAACAGGCGAAAACAACTATTTGCCGAATTCCTTTCATACATCACTCTATTTTCAATAAAGGTTTCATTATTTAAATTTAATCAACCTTATAAACGTTTATACTAATAACACCATTTTTACTACTAATCTTACAATCTCTAGTACCCCCTTATATTTTAAATAAGTAACCATAAAAATATTTTTATTACTTTTCTTGTAGTTAAAACACTTTATAAACTTGGCTACTTTTAAGCCTAGTTTAAATATTACTAATTTTTATAGTGACTATACTAATTACACAACAAGAAGCTTTACCTCCTGCTATTTACTACAATAAATTTACTTTTATTGCACCTGAATTGAATTCATTTTTAAGAGAACCAGATATTAAGAGACCCGATTAATATTTCACTACTAGAGTAACGTTACAAATTTATTTGACACTGAAACAAACACATTCACCCAAGCTATTCTCTTTTCGGGATTCCTCAGTCCAGAGGCAATATAAGTGATCCCTGATACACAAGGTACAATTGTCAAAATTTACTTTCAATTGACCCAATTTTCAATTATTTCAACTTTCTCTCACGATACTAATTCTCTAAAGTTTTATTATTCCAAATTTCTAAAAGATACTTATTCACACTAAATAAAAACTATTTTTCTTACTCTATTTATATATTATTTCTTTATTCAAACTAACAAGTTTTGACCATTAAGGCAAATCGAGTTGCACGACAAATCTTCCCAACGTAAGTGAGATGCTTAACTAAAAAAGCTTTACCTTATCTAGGAACACCTTCCGGTACCCCTACTATGTTACGACTTATTCCATCTAAATGAATGAAAGCGACGGGCAATATGTACACACCTTAGTGCTTATCTCATAAAACCTTATTAAATATTCCATTACAATTAAATCCATCTTTATTAACAATATTCATAGCTAACTCCGCGATAAATTAATTTTATTGTAACCCATTTTTACTTGTTTATTAGCAGCACCGTGATCTAATATATTAGGAGCGTCAGCCCTATTACAATAATTTCTATCTATAAATTATCTAATAATGAAGGTATACTAACTTTATAAAAACAAGAAAGATTTTACGTGGATTATCGTTTATAAAACAGGTTCCTCTAACTAGGCTAAGGCACCGCCAAATTCTTTGAATTTTAAAACTATTAATTTTTACTACTCCAGTTTTCATAACTTTTAAACACTAGTGTAACGGGGTATCTAATCCCGGTCCATACCTAGAGATTCACAGTTTCTGCTGCAACTGCCTTTTCTCTCAACTTACCTTCATTCAACTCAGCCAACAAATTTCACCTTTTGCTGCTGTAAATTTCGAGAAATAACAGTTACTCCCTTTTCCAAAATAACTGTAACAACTTAATCTTTTTCACTTGGCCAATAAGTATAACCGCGGCTGCTGGCACAAATCTTAACCAGACCTTATTTGTCTTGCTCAATCTAGCTTACACTAATATATTGAATTTCTAGTACTGCTTCTATCAATCGTCGCCATTGCTCGCAACTAACTTATAAACATTTCAAATCGCTTATAAACTACTAATTATCACAAAAATTTGCATATACTTTACAGACAGGGGTAGCGAAAATCAACCCAAGCAAGAATCAAACTTCAGGCCCCCCCATGTTAACCCACTTAAGCGATGAATTCAATGGCCCATAATTTAAAAAATTAAGAAGTTCTCACTCGACCAGCTATTCGTAACCAGGGTATATATACATTTATAGATATGTAAGTATAGAGCTAACCGATATATCTACAATTCAAAAATATTACAATAACACCATATATAAATGATATGTATATCTAAATTCTCACCTATAAAGTTTCACAACCCCCTTTACAAACCTGGCCACCGACCTATTCCCTCTATAAAGAAAGCTCAAAGATCTAAAAGCTTCGAGAATAGTACCATACTCTTCTTTCTATCCGCCTGGAGGGGAGTAGAAGAGTATGGTACTCTCTCAGAATCTATCTTTAAATACCTTATACCTTTATTAAGGAGTGTATAAGTCTACTTGAAGTATAATAATAGAGTAAAAGATATTTAGCACAAATGTATATATATATTAAGCGAATACTACCAAGCTCAAACTATAGCCCCCCCCCCCTTTTTTTCTTAAAATTTCACATTTTTCTTATTATTTATAACCTTTTTTCATCTTTTTCTTCTTTAATTTCGATATGATGCCTGATAAAAGGTTTGTTTTGATAGGACAACTCATGTAGATTCCCCTACTCATATTACATACAATGGACTTACACCAATTCCAAGAACACCAAAAATTCTTGTGCACTTTACACCAGAATGTAATTCAGCAAAAGATAAGCTAATTCAAGCTAATGGGTTCATACCCCGTCTATGTGAACAAGATTTCACTCTTTTTAATGTTTTTTTCTCCTCAACAAATTCTCTTCTTTTGTCTCCTACTTTCAGGAACCTTCACTGCCGCATCCGCTACCTCTTGATTTACAGCATGAGTTGGACTAGAGCTAAACTTAATGGCCTTTATCCCTCTTATTTCCAGGAAAAGAAATCGCTTCTCAGCGGAAGCCGCCCTAAAATATTTTCTAGTTCAAGCTTTAGGGTCCGCCATCTTAGTATTCACTGCTCCCCTAAGGCTCGCATCTCCCTTATTCTTACCAGCAATCTTAGTCGCTTTATTACTAAAGCTCGGGGCAGCTCCTTTTCACTTCTGATTCCCCCCGATCCTAGAAGGCTTAACTTGACCACAAGCTGTTATCTTAATAACCTTACAAAAAATCGCCCCCTTCTTCTTAATTTCCCACCTTCTAAATAACGACCTTATCAATCAAATTCTCATCTTAACAGCTATTCTCTCTGCACTAGTCGGCGCGATTGGGGGACTAAATCAGACTTCATTGCGCAAGATTTTAGCATTTTCCTCCATCGCCCATATTAGTTGAATACTAGTAGCTATCTCCTTAAGAGAATACACATGAATTATTTACTTTAGCTTCTACACCATTATCTCTTCCTCAGTTGCCATGCTATTCAATTTTCAACAAGCATATCACTTTACCCAACTAACTACACAAAACAATCCCAGGGTTTTTACTTCCTTAGTAAACTCCTTTTCTCTACTCTCCCTAGGAGGACTACCTCCTTTCTCTGGATTTATCCCTAAATGAATATTGATTGAGGCCATAGCAAAAGCCAGTCTCTTTCTACCATTAGCTTTTTTGATTATCTCCGCTTTAGTAACCCTTTACTATTACCTTCGAGTTTCAATCACATCTTTAATTCTGCTAACAACAAAGAAAAAAAGAGCTTGCACTCCCAGCTCTTCCTCTCTAACCTCACCCCTTCTGCTCTCTATTAATCTGTTTTTCCTTTTGATTCCATCAACTTTCGCACTAATTTAAGATTTTAAGTTATACAAACTAACGCCCTTCAAAGACGTAAAAAAAAGTTAAACCTTTTAAATCTTAAGCTTGAGTATTATTTACATCTCTAAATTTGCAATCTAGTGTCTTAACTTAAACTACCAAGCCTGATAAAAAGTTATTAACTGTAAGTAGATTTACAATCTACCGCCTATTTACCTCAGCCATATT